GCTAACGTAGCTTAACCAAAGCATGACACTGAAGATGTTAAGATGAGCCCTAGAAAGCTCCGCAAGCACAAAGGCTTGGTCCTGACTTTACTATCAACTTTAGCTAAACTTACACATGCAAGTATCCGCACTCCTGTGAGAATGCCCTGACAGTTCCCTGCCCGGGAACAAGGAGCAGGTATCAGGCACACCACTAGTTTCAAGCCCATGACGCCTTGCTTAGCCACACCCTCAAGGGAACTCAGCAGTGATAGACATTAAGCCATAAGTGAAAACTTGACTTAGTCAAAGCTAAGAGGGCCGGTAAAACTCGTGCCAGCCACCGCGGTTATACGAGAGGCCCAAGTTGAAAGACCCCGGCGTAAAGAGTGGTTAAGCTAGAATTTGCACTAAAGCCGAACATCCTCACGGCTGTTATACGCACCCGAAGATAAGAAGACCAACCACGAAGGTGGCTTTATTTAACTGAACCCACGAAAGCTAAGGTACAAACTGGGATTAGATACCCCACTATGCATAGCCCTAAACATTGATAGCATAATACACCCGCTATCCGCCTGGGAACTACGAGCATTAGCTTAAAACCCAAAGGACTTGGCGGTGCTTTAGACCCACCTAGAGGAGCCTGTTCTAGAACCGATAACCCCCGTTCAACCTCACCTTTCCTTGTTCTACCCGCCTATATACCGCCGTCGTCAGCTTACCCTGTGAAGGTTTTATAGTAAGCAAAACTGGCTTAGCCCAAAACGTCAGGTCGAGGTGTAGCGAATGGGAGGGGAAGAAATGGGCTACATTCGCTGCAGCAGCGAACACGAACGATGCACTGAAACGTTCATCCGAAGGAGGATTTAGCAGTAAGCGGAAAGTAGAGCGTTCCGCTGAAATTGGCCCTGAAGCGCGCACACACCGCCCGTCACTCTCCCCAAGCCCACCAACTCATTAACTAAAACCTAATAATAGCAAAGGGGAGGCAAGTCGTAACATGGTAAGTGTACCGGAAGGTGCACTTGGAAAAACCAGAGCGTGGCTAAGCCAGAAAAGCATCTCCCTTACACTGAGAAGTCATCCGTGCAAACCGGATCGCCCTGAAGCCTTATAGCTAGCCCGCTCAAACAACTCCAACCACCCCTGTTAATAGCCCCTAAGCACACTAGTCTTTACATAAACAAACCATTTTTCCACCTTAGTATCGGCGATAGAAACGGACCCCCGGCGCAATAGAGAAAGTACCGCAAGGGAACGCTGAAAGAGAGATGAAAAAGACCAGTAAAGCCTAAAAAAGCAGAGACTAAAACTCGTACCTTTTGCATCATGATTTAGCAAGTGTAACCCAAGCAAAGCGTGCTTTAGTTTGATATCCCGAAACTAGGTGAGCTACTCCAAGACAGCCTATTATAGGGCACACCCGTCTCTGTGGCAAAAGAGTGGGAAGAGCTTTGAGTAGAGGTGACAAACCTACCGAACCTAGTTATAGCTGGTTGTCCAAGAAATGAATAGTAGTTCAGCCTCCCGGCTTCTCCCTTCACCATAGTCTAACCCCTATTGATGTACTTAAGAAACCAGGAGAGTTAGTCAAAGGGGGTACAGCCCCTTTGAACCAAGACACAACTTTAGCAGGCGGGTAAAGATCATAATACCTAAAGAAAAATATTTGGGTGGGCCTAAAAGCAGCCATCCCCCCAAAAAGCGTTAAAGCTCAAATATATTACTTACCCTTTTTATTCTGATCCCCAAATCTTATCCCCCTAAACATAATGGACCACCCCATGCACACATGGGGGTGACTATGCTAATATGAGTAATAAGAGGGCCTCTGGCTCTCTCCCTGCACACATGTACATCGGAACGGACACCCCACCGACCATTAACGGCCCCAAGCAAAGAGGGCATTGAATAATAGACAAACAACAAGAAATACATTCAAAAACAACCGTTAACCCTACACAGGTGTGCCCACAGGGAAAGACTAAAAGAAAGAGAAGGAACTCGGCAAACACACAGAAGCCTCGCCTGTTTACCAAAAACATCGCCTCTTGTAAACTTATTAAATAAGAGGTCCCGCCTGCCCTGTGACTATTAGTTTAACGGCCGCGGTATTTTGACCGTGCGAAGGTAGCGCAATCACTTGTCTTTTAAATGAAGACCTGTATGAATGGCATAACGAGGGCTTAACTGTCTCCTCTCTCCAGTCAATGAAATTGATCTTCCCGTGCAGAAGCGGGAATACAAACATAAGACGAGAAGACCCTATGAAGCTTAAGACACCAAGACAGATCATGTTAATAACCCCAAACAAAGGCTTAAACCAAATGAAACCTGCCCTAATGTCTTTGGTTGGGGCGACCGCGGGGCATTAAAAAACCCCCACGTGGAGTGGGAGCACCCCTCCTACAACTAAGAGCCACGGCTCTAATAAACAGAAATTCTGACCAGAAAGATCCGGCAATGCCGATCAACGGACCGAGTTACTCTAGGGATAACAGCGCAATCCTCTTTTAGAGCCCATATCGACAAGGGGGTTTACGACCTCGATGTTGGATCAGGACATCCTAATGGTGCAGCCGCTATTAAGGGTTCGTTTGTTCAACGATTAAAGTCCTACGTGATCTGAGTTCAGACCGGAGTAATCCAGGTCAGTTTCTATCTATGCTGTGCTCTTTTCTAGTACGAAAGGACCGAGAAGAAGAGGCCTATGCTCAAGGCACGCCTCCCCCTTACCTGCTGAAATCAACTAAAGCAGGTAAAAGGGCATACCGCCCTGCCAAAGAAAATGGCATGTTAAGGTGGCAGAGCCCGGTAATTGCAAAAGGCCTAAGCCCTTTCCACAGAGGTTCAACTCCTCTCCTCAACTATGATAACCACCATCGTTACTCACATTATTAGCCCCCTGACCTTCATTGTGCCAGTACTTCTGGCCGTCGCTTTCCTCACACTCCTAGAGCGAAAAGTGCTTGGGTATATGCAATTACGTAAAGGCCCTAACATTGTTGGCCCCTACGGACTCCTGCAACCGATTGCAGACGGCCTTAAACTCTTCATTAAAGAACCCGTTCGTCCCTCTACCGCATCTCCCATTCTATTTCTCCTAGCCCCCATCCTAGCCCTTACCCTAGCCCTCACCCTCTGAGCGCCCCTGCCCCTCCCCTACCCTGTACTAGACCTAAACCTCGGCATCCTATTTATTCTTGCCTTATCCAGCCTAGCAGTATACTCCATTTTGGGCTCAGGATGAGCCTCTAATTCAAAATATGCTCTCATCGGAGCCCTTCGCGCAGTTGCCCAAACTATTTCATACGAAGTAAGCCTCGGCCTTATTCTCCTAAACATTATTATCTTCACAGGGGGCTTTACCTTACAAACCTTTAACATTGCACAAGAAAGTGTCTGACTAATCCTACCCGCCTGGCCCCTAGCAGCCATGTGGTATATTTCTACCTTAGCTGAGACCAACCGAGCACCCTTTGACCTCACCGAGGGGGAATCCGAACTCGTCTCAGGCTTTAACGTAGAATATGCAGGGGGCCCCTTCGCCCTTTTCTTCCTCGCAGAATACGCTAACATCCTACTTATAAATACACTATCCGCTACACTATTCCTGGGCGCCTCACACATACCCTCCTTTCCAGAATTAACCGCTGTTAATTTAATAACCAAAGCAGCCCTCCTGTCAGTCGTATTCCTTTGAGTGCGGGCCTCCTACCCCCGGTTCCGATACGACCAGCTCATGCATCTAATCTGAAAGAATTTTCTCCCCCTTACACTAGCCCTGGTTATTTGACATCTCTCCCTCCCTGTTGCCTTTGCTGGCTTACCTCCGCAAATATAGCGGGGCCGTGCCTGAAGCAAAGGACCACTTTGATAGAGTGAACAATGAGGGTTAAAGTCCCCCCGGCCCCTTAGAAAGAAGGGGTTCGAACCCTACCTAAAGAGATCAAAACTCTTAGTGCTTCCACTACACCACTTCCTAGTAAAGTCAGCTAATTAAGCTTTTGGGCCCATACCCCAAACATGTTGGTTAAAACCCCTCCTTTGCTAATGAACCCGTACATCTTAGCCACCCTGCTCTTTGGATTAGGCCTGGGAACTATAATTACCTTTGCCAGCTCCCACTGGCTCCTCGCCTGAATGGGACTTGAGATAAATACCCTCGCTATTATCCCACTAATGGCACAACACCACCACCCCCGAGCGGTAGAAGCCACCACCAAATACTTCCTTACGCAAGCCACTGGAGCCGCAATGCTTCTCTTTGCAAGCACCACCAATGCCTGGATAACAGGACAGTGGGATATCCTACAAATATCGCACCCCCTCCCAATCACCCTCGTCACCCTGGCCCTAGCACTTAAACTGGGCCTAGCCCCAATACACGCATGACTGCCGGAAGTCCTTCAAGGACTAGACCTTACCACGGGCCTGATTTTATCCACCTGACAAAAACTGGCACCCTTTGCCCTACTCATACAAATTCAGCCCTCAAACTCCCCCCTTTTAATTACCCTTGGACTAACATCCACCCTTGTGGGCGGCTGAGGCGGGCTAAATCAAACCCAACTACGGAAAATTCTTGCCTACTCCTCCATCGCCCATCTCGGCTGAATAATCCTCGTAATACAATTTTCCCCCACCCTGACCCTACTGACACTACTTACCTATTTTTTAATAACACTTTCTACCTTCCTCGTATTTAAGTTGAATGACTCAACCACCCTAAATGCTCTCGGCACCTCTTGAGCAAAAGCACCCGCCCTAACCGCCCTCACCCCTCTCGTCCTCCTCTCACTTGGAGGCCTCCCACCCCTCACCGGGTTCATACCAAAATGACTCATCCTGCAAGAACTCACCAAGCAAGACCTGGCCCCCACTGCAACGCTTGCCGCACTAGCCGCCCTCCTCAGCCTATACTTTTACCTGCGCCTCTCCTACTCTATGACGCTTACTATGTCCCCCAATAACACCGCCGGCGTAACCCCCTGACGCTTTCCGTCCTCACAACTGACCCTCCCTGTAGCCGTCTCAACAACAGCAACCCTACTGCTACTCCCCCTAGCTCCCGCCACAGTGGCACTTATGACCACCTAAGAGGCTTAGGCTAACACAAGACCAAGGGCCTTCAAAGCCCTAAGCGGGGGTGAGAATCCCCCAGCCCCTGATAAGACCTGCGGGACACTACCCCACATCTACTGCATGCAAAACAGACACTTTAATTAAGCTAAAGCCTTTCTAGGTTGGCAGGCCTCGATCCTACAAATTCTTAGTTAACAGCTAAGCGCTTAAACCAGCGAGCATCAACCTACTTTCCCCCGCCTTGTCAACATTAAGAAGGCGGGGGAAAGCCCCAGCAGGAGTTAGTCTGCCTCTTAAGATTTGCAATCTTATATGTGAAACACCTTGGGGCTTGGCAGGAAGAGGAATCGAACCTCTGTCTATGGGTCTACAATCCACCGCCTATGCTCAGCCATCCTACCTGTGGCCATCACACGCTGATTTTTCTCGACCAATCACAAAGACATTGGCACCCTTTATCTAGTATTTGGTGCCTGGGCCGGGATAGTTGGCACAGCCCTGAGCCTCCTCATCCGAGCGGAGCTAAGCCAACCCGGCGCCCTCCTGGGGGACGACCAGATTTACAATGTTATTGTCACAGCACATGCGTTTGTAATAATCTTCTTTATAGTAATACCAATTATGATCGGAGGGTTCGGAAACTGGCTTGTCCCCTTAATGATCGGGGCCCCGGACATAGCATTTCCCCGCATAAACAACATAAGCTTTTGACTCCTTCCCCCATCCTTTCTCCTCCTCCTTGCCTCTTCTGGGGTAGAGGCGGGAGCTGGCACAGGGTGAACAGTTTATCCTCCTCTTTCTGGAAACTTGGCCCATGCCGGGGCCTCTGTTGATTTGACAATCTTCTCCCTGCACTTAGCGGGAATTTCTTCAATCCTCGGAGCAATTAATTTCATCACAACCATCATCAACATGAAACCCCCTGCGATTTCTCAGTACCAAACACCCCTCTTCGTCTGATCTGTCCTTATCACGGCTGTCCTACTACTCCTCTCCCTCCCAGTGCTTGCAGCCGGCATCACGATGCTCCTGACAGACCGCAACCTCAACACCACCTTCTTCGACCCCGCCGGAGGAGGGGACCCCATCCTCTACCAACACTTATTCTGGTTCTTTGGCCATCCTGAAGTATATATCCTTATTCTCCCCGGCTTCGGAATAATCTCGCACATTGTTGCCTACTACTCCGGTAAAAAAGAACCTTTCGGGTACATGGGCATGGTCTGGGCCATGATGGCCATTGGCCTCCTTGGCTTCATCGTATGGGCACACCACATGTTTACCGTTGGAATAGATGTAGACACACGCGCCTACTTTACCTCCGCCACCATAATTATTGCGATCCCCACCGGAGTAAAAGTCTTTAGCTGACTTGCCACCCTCCATGGAGGCACCATCAAATGAGAGACCCCCCTTCTTTGAGCACTGGGTTTTATTTTTCTTTTTACAGTAGGTGGTCTAACAGGAATTATTCTTGCCAACTCCTCCCTCGACATTGTCCTCCACGATACCTACTACGTGGTTGCCCACTTCCACTACGTCCTGTCCATGGGGGCTGTCTTTGCTATTGTTGCCGGCTTTGTACACTGATTCCCGCTATTTTCAGGCTACACCCTTCACAGCACTTGAACAAAAATTCACTTCGGAGTAATGTTTACAGGTGTAAATTTAACCTTCTTTCCCCAACACTTCCTAGGGCTTGCTGGAATGCCTCGACGGTATTCAGACTACCCAGATGCCTACACCCTCTGAAATACAGTCTCCTCAGTTGGGTCTCTAATTTCTCTGGTGGCAGTAATTATGTTCCTGTTTATTATTTGAGAAGCATTTGCTGCCAAGCGAGAAGTTCTAGCAGTAGAGCTTACAACAACAAATGTAGAATGACTGCACGGCTGCCCTCCCCCCTACCACACCTTTGAAGAGCCCGCATTTGTACAAGTTCAATCAAACTAACGAGAAAGGGAGGAGTCGAACCCCCATGAACTGGTTTCAAGCCAGCCACATAACCGCTCTGTCACTTTCTTTATAAGACACTAGTAAAACATATTACACCGCCTTGTCAAGGCCAAGTTGTGGGTTAAAATCCCGCGTGTCTTGCCCCAATGGCCCACCCCTCACAGCTAGGATTTCAAGACGCAGCTTCACCTGTAATAGAAGAACTTCTTCACTTTCACGACCACGCCCTAATAATCGTTTTCTTAATTAGCACGCTAGTGCTTTACATTATTGTGGCTATAGTCTCCACCAAATTGACAAACAAATACATTTTGGACTCCCAAGAAATTGAAATTATCTGAACTGTCCTCCCAGCAATCATTCTAATCCTTATTGCCCTGCCCTCCCTGCGCATTCTTTACCTCATAGACGAGATCAACAACCCCCTTCTTACAATTAAAGCCGTGGGCCATCAGTGGTATTGAAGCTACGAATACACAGACTACGAAGACCTTGGGTTCGACGCATATATAATCCCCACACAAGATTTGATCCCAGGCCAGTTCCGCCTCCTGGAGGCGGACCACCGTATAGTAATCCCGGTAGAATCCCCCATCCGCGTTTTAGTCTCCGCTGATGATGTTCTTCACTCATGGGCAGTTCCAGCCCTCGGGATTAAAATAGACGCAGTTCCTGGTCGACTAAATCAAACCGCCTTTATTGCATCTCGCCCCGGGGTCTTCTACGGCCAATGCTCAGAGATTTGTGGAGCAAATCACAGCTTTATACCCATTGTAGTAGAGGCAGTCCCCTTAGAACACTTTGAAAACTGATCCTCCCGCATACTTGAAGACGCCTCGCTAAGAAGCTAAATAGGGACTAGCGTTAGCCTTTTAAGCTAAAGATTGGTGACTCCCGACCACCCCTAGCGACATGCCTCAACTCAACCCCGCACCTTGATTTGCAATCCTAGTCTTCTCGTGACTGATTTTCCTAACCGTTGTTCCTCCTAAAGTTTTAGCCCATACCTTCCCTAACGAACCAACGCTTCAGAGCACTAAAAAGCCCGAAACAGACCCCTGAACCTGACCATGACACTAAGCTTCTTTGACCAATTTTTAAGCCCCACACACCTGGGAGTCCCTCTAATGGCCCTGGCTCTCACCCTTCCTTGGATCCTATACCCCGCACCCACAGCCCGCTGGCTAAATAACCGCCTCCTCGCCCTCCAAGGCTGATTTATCAATCGCTTTACGCAACAACTACTTCTACCACTGAGCCTTGGAGGACACAAGTGAGCTGCTCTTTTAACCTCCTTAATAGTTTTCTTAATCACCCTAAATATGCTAGGCCTCCTCCCGTATACTTTTACACCCACCACCCAACTCTCCCTCAACCTAGGCCTTGCAACACCCCTCTGACTTGCAACCGTGATTATTGGAATGCGAAACCAACCAACCCACGCCCTTGGACACCTTCTACCAGAAGGCACCCCCGGCCCCCTAATTCCCGTCCTCATCATCATCGAAACAATTAGCCTTTTTATCCGCCCTCTCGCCCTGGGGGTTCGACTAACAGCAAATCTAACTGCTGGCCATCTTCTAATTCAACTAATTGCAACAGCCGCCTTTGTCCTTATACCCCTAATACCTACCGTGGCACTTCTGACATCAGCGGTCCTTGTTCTCTTAACCCTCCTAGAAATCGCCGTCGCAATAATCCAAGCCTACGTATTTGTTCTCCTGCTGACGCTTTACCTACAAGAAAACGTTTAATGGCCCACCAAGCACACCCTTACCACATAGTTGACCCCAGCCCCTGACCTTTAACAGGCGCAATTGCAGCCCTACTGATAACATCTGGTCTCGCAACCTGGTTCCACTTCCAGTCCACGACCCTAATGACCCTCGGAATAGCCCTCCTCCTCCTCACAATATACCAGTGATGGCGTGACATCGTGCGAGAAGGCACCTTCCAAGGACACCACACACCCCCTGTCCAAAAAGGCCTCCGCTATGGTATAATTCTTTTTATTACTTCTGAAGTTTTCTTCTTCCTCGGGTTCTTCTGGGCTTTCTATCACGCAAGTCTGGCCCCCACCCCAGAGCTAGGGGGATGCTGACCACCCACAGGCATTACTGCGCTTGATCCATTTGAAGTCCCCTTGCTAAATACAGCTGTACTACTTGCCTCCGGGGTCACAGTCACCTGAGCCCACCACAGCATTATAGAGGGGGCACGAAAACAAGCTATTCAATCCCTCACTCTTACCATTCTTCTTGGATTCTATTTTACCTTCCTTCAAGCCATAGAGTACTATGAAGCCCCATTTACGATTGCAGACGGCGTATATGGCTCCACCTTCTTTGTGGCCACCGGCTTCCATGGACTCCATGTTATCATTGGCTCTTCATTCCTGGCCGTTTGTCTCCTCCGACAAATTCGCTACCATTTTACGTCAGAGCACCACTTCGGGTTTGAAGCAGCCGCCTGATACTGACACTTCGTAGACGTTGTCTGGCTCTTCCTTTATATCTCCATCTACTGATGAGGGTCCTAATCTTTCTAGTACAAGTTAGTATGCGTGACTTCCAATCACCCGGCCTTGGTTAGAACCCAAGGAAAGATAATGAACCTAGTTACAACTGTAATTATCATTACCGCTACCCTCTCCGTTATCCTGGCCCTTGTATCCTTCTGACTCCCCCAAATAACCCCCGACCACGAGAAACTTTCACCCTATGAGTGTGGCTTCGACCCACTCGGGTCCGCCCGCCTTCCCTTCTCGTTGCGATTTTTCCTAGTAGCTATCCTCTTTTTACTCTTTGACTTAGAAATTGCACTCTTGCTTCCCCTCCCCTGAGGGGATCAACTAGCATCCCCCCTCTTAACATTCTTCTGGGCTACAACCGTCTTGGCTCTCCTTACCTTAGGCCTAATTTACGAGTGGCTCCAAGGGGGCCTAGAGTGGGCAGAATAGGGAATTAGTTTAAGAAAAACCTTTGATTTCGGCTCAAAAGCTTATGGTTAAAGTCCATAATTACCTAATGACCCCCGTTCACTTTGCCTTCTCATCGGCTTTCATACTAGGACTAACAGGCCTAGCCTTCCACCGCACTCATTTACTATCTGCCCTTCTCTGCTTAGAAGGCATAATACTCTCCCTGTTCATCGCCCTCTCCCTATGAACCTTGCAACTGGGATCTACAAACTTCTCCGCCGCCCCCATACTCCTGCTAGCATTTTCAGCTTGCGAAGCAAGCGCAGGCCTCGCCCTGCTAGTAGCCACCGCACGGACCCACGGCACAGACCACCTCCAAAGCCTCAACCTCCTACAATGCTAAAAATCTTGATCCCGACCCTTATACTGGTACCCACCGCCTGGATAGTTAAACCCAAGTGATTATGACCCACAACTCTGGCCCAGAGTCTCGTTATTGCCCTACTCAGCCTCTCTTGATTAATTAACACATCCGAAACTGGTTGATGCAGCCTCAATAACTACATGGCCACAGACCCCCTGTCCACCCCCCTTCTGGTCCTTACCTGCTGACTACTCCCCCTTATGATTATGGCGAGTCAAAGTCACACCGCACTTGAACCAACTAGCCGCCAACGCACCTACATCACCCTACTGACATCTCTTCAAATCTTTCTCATTCTGGCCTTCGGGGCCACCGAAATTATTATGTTTTATGTTATGTTTGAAGCAACCCTCATCCCCACCCTGATTATTATCACCCGATGAGGTAATCAGACCGAACGACTGAATGCAGGCATTTATTTCCTCTTCTACACACTTGCAGGATCCCTCCCTCTCCTAGTTGCCCTTCTGCTACTTCAAAACAGCACCGGCACCCTCTCTCTACTCACCCTTCAGTATTCAAACCCGATTCAACTTACATCATATGCGGATAAACTATGGTGAGCAGGCTGTCTTCTTGCATTCTTAGTAAAAATGCCCCTGTACGGAGTGCACCTCTGACTGCCCAAGGCACACGTCGAAGCCCCAATTGCAGGTTCGATAGTTCTTGCTGCCGTACTTCTAAAGCTAGGGGGCTACGGAATAATGCGGGTAATTGTTATGCTAGACCCCCTCACCCAAGAACTAAGCTACCCATTTATCGTCTTTGCCCTTTGAGGCGTAATTATAACGGGCTCAATCTGTCTACGTCAAACAGACCTGAAGTCACTCATTGCCTACTCCTCCGTAAGCCACATGGGCCTGGTTGTAGGAGGCATTCTTATTCAAACCCCCTGAGGCTTCACCGGGGCCCTAATTCTAATAATTGCCCACGGCCTCGCCTCCTCCGCTCTCTTCTGCCTTGCTAACACAAATTACGAACGAACACACAGCCGAACTATGCTCCTAGCCCGAGGACTGCAAATAGTACTACCTCTTATAACGACCTGATGATTTATCGCAAGCCTTGCCAACCTGGCACTCCCACCGCTGCCTAGTCTAATGGGGGAAATTATAATTATCACCTCCATGTTCAACTGGTCCTGATGAACCCTCGTATTAACCGGAGCCGGCACCCTAATTACTGCGAGCTATTCTCTCTTCATGTTCCTTACAACCCAACGCGGCCCCCTTCCAGCACACATTATTGCCTTAGACCCCTCCCACACCCGAGAGCACCTCCTAATGGCCCTTCACCTTCTCCCCCTGCTCTTACTTGTTTTGAAGCCTGAACTAGTTTGAGGTTGGGCCTCCTGTAGATATAGTTTAACAAAATATTAGATTGTGATTCTAAAGACAGGGGTTAAAACCCCCTTATCCACCGAGAGAGGCTCGCCAGCAACGAAGACTGCTAATCTCCGCGACCTTGGTTGAACCCCAGGGCTCACTCGGGCCGCTTCTAAAGGATAACAGCTCATCCATTGGTCTTAGGAACCAAAAACTCTTGGTGCAAATCCAAGTGGCAGCTATGCACCCCACTTCACTCATTATAACCACCAGCCTAATTATTATTTTCACACTACTGGCCTACCCCGTACTCTCAACCCTCTCCCCCCACGCCCCTGCCCCCGTATGGGCAGTCTCACATGTTAAAACAGCAGTAAAACTAGCTTTCTTCGTCAGCCTTCTCCCGCTGTGCCTGTTCTTCAATGAAGGCACAGAAATAATCACCACTTCGTGAAATTGAATAAACACAACCTGCTTTGATGTAAACATTAGCCTTAAATTTGACCACTACTCCATCATCTTCACCCCCATCGCCCTTTATGTGACATGGTCCATCCTAGAATTTGCATCATGATATATACACGCAGACCCTAACATAAACCGTTTTTTCAAGTACCTTCTAATTTTTCTTATTGCTATAATTATCCTAGTAACAGCTAATAATATGTTTCAGCTATTTATTGGATGGGAAGGAGTAGGCATTATATCCTTTCTTCTCATCGGCTGGTGGTACGGTCGAACAGACGCCAACACCGCCGCACTTCAAGCCGTCATTTACAATCGCGTCGGAGACATCGGCCTAATTTTTGCCATAGCATGAATAGCAATAAACCTAAACTCCTGAGAAATACAACAGATCTTTGCGGCCTCTAAAGACTTCGACCTCACCTTCCCTCTATTAGGACTAATTATTGCCGCCACCGGCAAGTCCGCCCAATTTGGACTCCACCCATGGCTTCCCTCAGCCATGGAGGGACCCACGCCGGTCTCTGCCCTACTACACTCCAGCACTATAGTCGTTGCTGGCATCTTTTTACTGGTCCGGATAAGCCCCCTGCTAGAAGGAAACCAAACCGCCTTAACCACCTGCCTCTGCTTAGGAGCCCTGACTACTCTATTTACAGCCACCTGCGCTCTGACACAAAATGATATCAAAAAAATTATCGCCTTCTCAACATCAAGCCAACTAGGCTTAATGATAGTGACTATCGGACTAAACCAGCCCCAACTCGCTTTCCTACACATCTGTACACATGCCTTTTTTAAAGCAATACTATTCCTTTGCTCCGGCTCAGTAATCCATAGCTTGAATGACGAACAAGACATCCGAAAAATAGGCGGAATACACCACCTTACCCCTCTTACCTCATCCTGTCTTACAATTGGAAGTCTTGCTCTCACAGGTACCCCCTTCCTAGCAGGGTTCTTCTCAAAAGACGCAATTATTGAAGCCCTAAACACATCCCACCTAAACGCCTGAGCCCTTGTTCTTACCCTCCTGGCCACCTCTTTTACAGCAATCTATAGCCTCCGGGTAGTCTTTTTTGTGTCCATGGGCCACCCCCGGTTTAACTCTCTTTCCCCCATTAATGAAAACAACCCAGCAGTCATTAACCCCATCAAACGACTTGCATGGGGGAGCATTATCGCAGGTCTTTTAATCACCTCAAGCATTATCCCACTAAAAACCCCTGTAATAACCATACCGCCCCTGCTTAAACTGGCCGCCCTTTTAGTCACAGCTGCTGGACTCCTCCTAGCCCTAGAACTGGCCTCCCTAACAAACAAGCAATATCAAAAAACACCAAACTTAACCCCCCACCACTTTTCCAACATGCTCGGATTTTTCCCGCCCATCATCCATCGACTTACCCCTAAACTTAGCCTACTCTTAGGACAAACAATTGCCAGCCAAATACTTGACCAGTCCTGAATTGAAAAAGTAGGCCCTAAGGCCGTAGCCACCTCCAACATCCCCCTGGTAACAACCACCAGCAACACACAACAAGGGCTAATTAAAACCTACCTGACCCTCTTCCTTCTTTCCCTCGCCCTCTCCCTCCTAGCGATCACATATTAGACCGCCCGAAGGGCCCCTCGGCTAAGACCCCGCGTTAACTCCAGAACAACAAACAACGTGAGCAACAACACCCACGCACTAATTACCAACATTCCCCCTCCCAACGAATATATTAAAGCCACCCCTCCGATATCCCCGCGAAATACGGAAAACTCCCCGAGCTCCTCAGCCGGCACCCATGACGACTCAAACCACCCACCCCACACAACGCTAGACGCCAGACATACCCCCAGCACATACAAAGCTATATAAACTGCAACCGACCGGGCCCCCCACCCCTCCGGGAAAGGCTCAGCCGCCAACGCCGCCGAGTACGCAAATACAACCAATATGCCCCCTAAATAAATTAAAAATAAAACTAATGATAAAAACGGACCCCCGTGGCCGACTAAAACACCACACCCCATGCCCGCTACTACTACCAACCCCAAAGCAGCAAAATACGGGGAAGGGTTAGAAGCAACAGCTACTAAACCTAAAACCAACCCCAATAAGAACAAAGACATAATATAAGTCATAATTTCTGCCAGGGCTCTAACCAGGACTAATGGCTTGAAAAACCACCGTTGTTATTCAACTACAAAAACCACAATGGCAAGCCTACGAAAAACCCACCCACTACTAAAAATTGTAAATAATGCACTAGTTGACCTCCCAGCCCCCTCCAATATTTCGGTATGATGAAACTTTGGTTCCCTCCTGAGCCTTTGCTTAATTATTCAAATCCTTACAGGTCTTTTCCTCGCCATACACTACACCTCTGATATCGTAACCGCCTTCTCCTCTGTAGGCCACATTTGTCGAGACGTCAACTACGGCTGACTCATCCGCAACCTCCACGCCAACGGCGCATCCTTCTTCTTCATCTGCATCTACTTGCATATTGGCCGCGGACTATATTACGGCTCCTACCTCCACAAAGAAACATGAAATATCGGTGTTATTTTACTCCTCCTTGTGATAATAACTGCCTTTGTAGGATACGTCTTGCCCTGAGGACAGATATCCTTCTGAGGGGCAACTGTCATCACCAACCTCCTCTCTGCCGTACCCTACATTGGAAATTCTCTTGTCCAGTGAATCTGAGGGGGCTTCTCGGTCGACAACGCCACACTAACCCGATTCTTTGCCTTCCATTTCCTTTTCCCATTTGTTATTGCAGGGGCCACAATAGTTCATCTCCTCTTCCTTCACCAAACAGGCTCAAACAACCCCCTCGGGCTGAATTCAGACGTTGACAAAATCTCGTTTCACCCTTACTTCTCGTATAAGGACCTCCTCGGCTTTGCAGCTCTAGCAGTCGGCCTTACAGCCCTCGCGCTATTCTCTCCCAACCTCTTAGGAGACCCCGACAACTTCACCCCCGCCAACCCGCTAGTTACTCCTCCCCACATCAAGCCCGAGTGATATTTTCTATTTGCCTACGCAATCCTCCGATCAATCCCAAACAAGCTAGGGGGCGTTCTAGCCCTCCTTGCCTCTATCCTCATCCTTGTTGCTGTGCCTGCCCTCCACACGTCCAAACAGCAGGGACTAACCTTCCGCCCCCTCACTCAACTACTATTCTGAACCCTTATCGCAAACGTCGCAATCCTTACATGAATCGGCGGCATACCCGTGGAACACCCGTATATTATTATTGGCCAAATTGCATCAATCTTATATTTTGCCCTCTTTCTGGTCTTCTCTCCCCTAGCCGGCTGGGCAGAAAATAAGACCCTTGGGTGATTGTGCACTAGTAGCTCAGCGTAAGAGCGCCGGTCTTGTAAGCCGGATGCCGGAGGTTAAAATCCCCCCTACTGCCTAAATGGATAGAAGAAAACAGGGGTGGAGGGGGGGGGGGTGGAAGGGGAAAGCCTTAAAGGACACAACCGAAGGCTCACCCCCACCACCCTCCACCAGTTACCGAAACATTTGGGGCGGGAACTGGCAAAAGGGACAAGAGGCCCCCCCCCCCCAAACTCAAAGAAAGGAGACTCTAACTCCCACCCCTAACTCCCAAAGCTAGGATTCTAAGCTAAACTATTCTTTGCGCGTATGTAACAATATCATTTAATGTGTCTAGTACATGTATGTATATACACCACATATTTATTTTAACCATTTCATTGGTTATCACGGACATATATGTATAATCAACATTAATTGTAGTTAACCCCTCATATATCATCATTAACCCAAGATATATACAAAGCTATTAGTAATGTAGGTAACATTTATACGAATTCAAGGATAGGCGAGATTTAAGACCGAACACATTTTATCCATTAGTTATGATATACGTTTCTCCACATCTCATCACATCGCAGTTAGCGATGTAGTAAGAACCGACCAACAGTTGATTCCTTAAGGCTAACGGTTATTGAAGGTGAGGGGCAACTATTGAAGTAGTCCCGCAGGGTGCACTATTCCTGGCATTTGGCTCCCCCTTCAGGTCCTAAAACCGCCTAATCCCATCCACTTTCATTGACGCTCGCATACGTTATTGGTGGAGTTCATAAGCGAGATAATTCCACATGCCGGGCGTTCTCTCCACGGGGATCAGGTTTTTTTTTTTTTTCTCCTTTCATTTGACATAACAGAGCGCACACGGTATTAACTAACAAGAGTGAACATTTAACGAATGAAACAAGTAAATAGTATGAGTGTTGGAAAGATATTACACAAGAGTAGCATACGTTAATATCAAGAGCATAAGTAGTGCTTGTTCACTCGAATGATATCTATTATGACCCCTGGTTTTTGCGCGTAAAACCCCCCTACCCCCCTAAAACTCCAGGGATCACTAACACTCCTGAAAACCCCCCGGAAACAGGAAAACCCCTAGTAGTTTTAGAAAGGCACTCTTCTTTTTTTTTTGCCAATTTTGTGCTTATTTACACTATTGCAACAATGCGTAT